TGATAAAAATGTGATAAAAAAAAAACATTTTGTTCAGATCCGTTTGTGAAAGAGTAGAAGGTATGAGAAAGAAAACAAATTTTGAAACGTTAACGAAAAGAGAGAATCGGAAGAATAATAATAAGGGAATCGGAGTCAAAGAGGCTTTTTTGGGGATAGAGGGACTTGAACCCTCACGATTTCTAAAGTCGACGGATTTTCCTCTTACTCTAAATTTCATTGTTGTCGATATTAACACGTAGAACGGGACTCTATCTTTATTCTCGTCCGATAGTTTCTTAAAAGAAAAGATGTATCGTACCAGGGAGTCAATAATTTGATCAATTAATATAAATATTATATTCGATTATTTTTTTTTTCAACTTGGAATACATTAACAACAATTATCTTGTTTGTTATAGAATTTTTTGTTAGTTGTTATTTAATATAACAAGAATCAAATATAACAAAATCAAAATACAGAATCAGGTCATCATTAATTATTTGAAATAGTATTTCAATCAATTTCAGCATATACACTATATATACGTATGTGTATACCTTTTTATCCTATCAGGAGTTGGGACGGAAGGATGCCTTTCCTAAGAGAGGCGGTCAACCCAACCCCATTTGTTAGATGTTAGAACATCTTCCATTGAGTCTCTGCACCTATCCCCTTGTTTTAGTTTTATTCTTGGTTTCTGGACCTTTCTTTGTTTTTGGAAAATAGGATTTGGCTCAGGATTGCCCTTTTTTAATTCCAGGGTTTCTCTGAATTTGAAAGTTATTCACTTGGTAAGTTCCCATACCAAGGCTCAATCCAATTAAGTCCGTAGCGTCTACCAATTTCGCCATATCCCCTTTCTTTATATCTCATTATTGCAATTATATTCTATTCTATTTTTTTTTGTCTATCCTCTCCTCTTGAATATCTTTAAACTTTAAAGAGGACCCCTATTTCAATTTTTTGTGCAATCAGAAATAATTCTATCATTTCGATATCCTCAATTCAATATGTATGTATATACACCATGTATTAGATATGCCCTTGCCTCCCTTTTTTCGGGGGAACTTTGAATACTCGAAGGATCACTTCTTTACTTTTTTTTTAGAATCAAAAAGTTTTACAAATTCAAAGATAAAAAGATAAGTAGTATTCTATGTAAATTGAAATTAAATAAATTGAAACGAAAGTTCAATTGAAGTACCATTATACTATATAAGATAGATAAGAGATTACTATTAAAAGAGAAGGTAATATGATAAAAGTAATATGAAGTGAAGTATAACTGAAGTCGAATTAAGGAGACTATCAATTTCTAGCATCAAGTTCTAGTATAAGAATAATAAAAATAAATGGAAAATTGACAAAGAGAATATTTCTTTGCAATTCTAGAAGCCTTTGTTTACTTGAGTTCCTATACATAAAATAATTGTTCTTATTTTAGCCCGCTTAGCTCAGAGGTTAGAGCATCGCATTTGTAATGCGATGGTCATCGGTTCGATTCCGATAGCCGGCTTTTGTCAATTTGGTTAATTTTTTACAATGTCTTTTTGTTTTGAAAGATTTTATTTGAAAGAAAAGAGTATTGAAAAGGCCTCTCTTCCCTTTTTTCAAAGGGTCCCCGATCTAGTATAAATAGATATTATGTAGTTAGCAATTGCATTGCTAATAATTTTGCATTTTGATTCAATTCATCGTTTTGACTTGAAGAAAAACGAGAGTCGTTAAATCTTCGCAGAATAAATTCGGGACTTCTTACTAACTATATAGACCTTTACCTTTCTTTAATACCAATACCCTATAGTTTAGTTTATATATGGATCTAAATTATCCAAACTATTCAATATTATATATATAAATAATATAAATTATCTAAATCTTTAGGGGTATTCTATATTTCATATATTTTCTTTTTTTTTTTTTAGGATTTAGATAATTTAGAAGAAAAATTATCAATTTGAAATTTCGTAGATCTGAATTGAGATATAAAATAAAGTCTGCCTATTGCTAGAATTTATCTCATTATTCTTTGTAGTATACATTTAGTCTGCTATTCTATTTTTAATATTGAAACTATTTACTATAATTAAATTTAGTTTTTAGTTAGTATTTAAATTAGAATATAGAGAAAATATTTAGTTCAGTTTTAAGTTAGGTTTCTGAAATTCCCATAAAACATAAAATAAGGAGTCTTTATGTCACGTTACCGAGGGCCTCGTTTCAAAAAAATACGCCGTCTGGGGGTTTTACCGGGGCTTACTGGTAAAAGGCCCAGAGTCGGAAACGATCTTAGAACTCAACCGCGTTCCGGTAAAAAATCTCAATATCGTATTCGTTTAGAAGAAAAACAAAAATTGCGTTTTCATTATGGTATTACAGAACGACAATTACTTAAATACGTTCGTATCGCCGGAAAAGCAAAAGGTTCAACGGGTCAGATTTTACTACAATTACTTGAAATGCGTTTAGATAATATACTTTTTCGATTGGGTATGGCTTCGACCATTCCGCAAGCCCGCCAATTAGTTAACCATAGACATATTTTAGTTAATGGTCGTATAGTGGATATACCAAGCTATCGCTGCAAACCTCGAGATATTATTACAGCAAAGGATGAACAAAAATCAAGAGCTCTGATTAAAAATTATCTTGATTCATCTCCCCACGAGGAATTGCCAAAACATTTGACTCTTCACCCAATCCAATATAAAGGATTGGTCAATCGAATAATCGAGAGTCAATCCATCGGTTTAAAAATAAATGAATTGCTAGTCGTAGAATATTATTCTCGTCAGGCTTAAACCCAATTTTCAACCTAACCAAAATAACAAAAGGGAGGGCAATTCCCCACCGCCGCCTAAACCCCGGGCAAGAGCTTTGATCCGGGGATTTGTCTCCCATTCATGTATCATAAATGGGAGAGGGGATATTTTCGTTCCTTGCCTACTCTTTCCATTCATTTCTGTATCAACGAAATTAGGAATTCTAGAATCTCTACCAAAGAAAGGTCGAACTGCTGGAATAGTGGTATCCAGTGTTATGTGATTTGCTACATGGTGGTCCATAACATTAGTGAATTGGTTGAACGTACAGAAAGGGAAAGAGAGGGATTCGAACCCTCGGTAAACAAAAGCCTACATAGCAGTTCCAATGCTACGCCTTGAACCACTCGGCCATCTCTCCCGCATTCCTACATAATGATTATGTCTCCAAAAACGGGTGAATAGCGAGTCATACATATTCTATTTTTGGATAGGTATGTACAGTTAATTCTAACTATCCAACTATACAAATTTTCATCAAAGAAAAAACCATCTTTCGAAGAATGATTAGTCTAGCTTTTTTAGACTATGTTTAATGGATACCTTTAGATCTTGATTCTATGTTAGGCTAGGATTGATTCCATTTTCATAAGACTTCTACAAACCCTTTCGTTTTTTAGGCTGTTTTAGCCCCCTACCCCATAATTGAGTATAAATTCATGAATCATTTTTTCTGTTTGGTTGGATAGTGTATACCCGCTATGCACACAAGGCAAAAGGTGATTATTTCCTTTTTATCATAGAATGATTCTTCGATTAGTTTTCCTCTTTGAAGCATAATTCAACCAAAACCTCTCGAATTAACCTACTCTGTAGGATAAATTCTTTGATTCTTCAACCTCGATGAAATCTAAATAGTTCCTATACTCCTACATTTTATTTTGATGAAATTGAATTGGATTCAAATCCTTTTGAGTTTAGTTTAGATTAATTCCTGGCAAAAAGAAAGAATTTGAGTAGAAGGCCATCCCTTATTTTATGATATGAGGCCGCTTTTATGTTATTTCGTACTTTACACTTCCTTTGTTTTGTTTGTGGGGGGGTTTTCTCACGAGCACGAGAGGGAATTCAAAGAAATGAAAAAAAGGATTGCTATCTATGCCTAGATCTCGAATAAATGGAAATTTTATTGATAAGACCTTTTCAATTGTAGCCAATATTTTATTACAAATAATTCCGACAACTTCAGGAGAAAAAGAGGCATTTACCTATTACAGAGATGGTGCGATTTGCTTTTTTTTTGATCTCAGTCTTAGAAGAAAGACGCAATAATGGGGATAGAAAAAATCAATTTGAAATTTTGAAATAAATCGACGCTTGTTGAAGGTGAAGTTTGTAAATCAAAAAATCCCTTCTGTCGTGTATCCCCGATTAATGCAACCTCGGATGCTTCAATTGTAAATTAGAGCATTGAACGAAAGGTGACACACCTATGGGTTCCCTGTTGCAGGTCAACCCTACTCCACTAGTACCAATAGGCGGCACGGGGGAAGAAGCACTACGCCTAGGAATCAACAATACGAAACCCTTGTTTTCAAATATATCTTTATTCCTTTTCCTTGTTTGGGATCGGTACTCCCAAAAATGGTTGGGACAACAAACATCCATCTCGTTCGTACTTTGGATACCCCTAAAACCATTGAAGGCTGTTGAAGTGACTAATTCCTTAAAAGAAAATCTTAAACTAAAAAATAGAAAGAATAATTAAGGGGCGTTGAGGACAAAGAAATTGCTGGAGTTATCTTTTTATCTAGTACCAACGTGCTTGATGTTAAGAAAAGATCTTTTGCAGGAAGGTTGGCTAGAGATTTCTTGTAAAAACACTAGCCCCGCTTAGTTCATAATGAAAAAATTTCAATCTTTTTTCATTCTTAATTCTTTCTTAATTCTATAGTATAATTTTCATTATGCACATAAGGGAGGAGCCGTATGAGATGAAAATTTCACGTACGGTTTTGGAACGGAGATTCTTTTAATCGAATGACGACCGTAACGGATGTCGGCTCAATCCGAAGGAAATTATGCGGAAGCTTTACAGAATTATTATGAAGCTATGCGACTGGAAATTGATCCCTATGATCGAAGTTATATACTCTATAACATAGGCCTTATTCACACAAGTAATGGAGAACATACGAAAGCTTTGGAATATTATTTTCGAGCCCTAGAACGAAACCCGTTCTTACCACAAGCTT